TAGGTGAATTTGAATAATTTGACCGGCTAAAAAATCTTTTGGTAAAGCAACTAAAATCCAATGCGAAGGAAAGGATCTTGGGGATCCAACCCAGCTTTGTGAATGATAGAGATAAAGACGAGAAAGACCAATGAAATCAAGTTTCAAGGTTGTATAGTTTAAAGTTTAATGGTAAAGTTTGATTACCATTAACCCCCAGAATAATGAACGAGTTTTTCGGTTTGATCCATATCCTAAAGGCGGCCTTCGCCCTGAGTTATATTAAGTTAAGCCGCCCTTATTCCATATTTTGGTTTATTACATATTTCTACGTGTTTCTACTATATGTGTTTATATTGCTTTTTTATTTTCTAAGAGTGGTTGGCCCTCGGGACCTAGTATTTCTGTTTCTAGTTTATTTCTGGATCAAGGTGGGCATAGGCCCCTATGGTCCAGTGGTTACGACCTCTCTCTTTCACGGAGAAAACGAGGGTTCAACTCCCTCTGGGGGTGTAACAACACTTAAGACTATAGGAAGACTATAGGAGTGGGATTTTATATCAATTGATCCCTGTTTGTCAAGTCCTTCTATTAGTCTACTTAGAAGGACTTCATATTTTATATCATTTGATATTTATATTTATTTGTCAAGTCTGCCTGGGAGATGAAAGAAAGTTGATTATGGAACGTCTAAAATGAATTAGGCGTTGGGTCGATGCCCGAGTGGTTAATGGGGACGGACTGTAAATTCGTTGACAATATGTCTACGCTGGTTCAAATCCAGCTCGGCCCAACAATTTGGCAACCTACGTCTCTTGTTCTTAAGAAATACCTATCCAAATTTTCTGCTAGATCTCTTCTTATTTCCCTGGGATTGTAGTTCAATAGGCTAGAGCACCGCCCTGTCAAGGCGGACGTTACGGGTTCGAGCCCCGTCAGTCCCGACGGATCCAATAAGTACATCAATTCGCCTCTTTATTTTCTGCGAAAGAAGGGGAGCATAATTGAATTACGAAGGGGTTTCCCCTCTTTTTTTCAGGATTCTGTCGAAGAAAGAACAAACCCTAAACAAAAATGAAAATAACTAAAATAGTGAAGTTGATAGAATATTCCATTTTTTCTCCCGCGACTCATTTTTCTCATACTTCTTTGTCTTCCAAAGAAAATTGGATCATTAAAATTTAGAACCTAATTCCTCTCTTTTTCCACTTCGCTTGTATTGTTTGTTGGGGTTTTGTAGTTAATGGAAACAGACGCGTGGTTAGATGATACTTCATTTGATGGTTCTACAAGGAAGACCTAAAAAGAAAGAACAGAAAATAAGGAGAAATAAAGGAGTTTTTTATTGGTCCGGGAATCCAAGATTGGATTCGGTATGGATAAAAGATCTTCATATGTTATACTATTCAATTCTCGACAACGAATTAATTTAATAGCTTAGATATTGTTATTCATGATCTGATTCAAGATCATCGATAGATAATGCATTCATTGAATTGACAGGTGAAAGATTTATCATCTCTATGGGATTAAATCCCGAGTTATTGTGAAATAAAAAAACGATGAGATTATGGAAGTAAATATTCTTGCATTTATTGCTACTGCACTGTTCATTTTAGTTCCTACTGCTTTTCTACTTATAATTTACGTAAAAACAGTCAGTCAAAACAATTAATTACTTTAAATGAAACTTGAATTTTGAATTCTTATCAATAGTTGAAGAAATCAAATGAAAAGTATTCTATTTTTGCGTCTTAAATGAAATCAAGGGGCTATAATCCGCGGTATTCTATGAGATCCGAGAGTATGGTAAGTAAGAAATAAATTTCTTACTTACCATACTCTCTAGTAGTGTTATGTTATAGTAGTGTATAAAGTTGTAAATAGAGTTGGTATACTCTATTAGCTTCTATCTTCAATATATGTAGTTATTAATCCATATATAGAATTGACGTAGGACCCAATTCTATTTCTTTGATACATCTATTTATTCCGATGAATCTGAAATAATCGTTTTACTGTTATAGAATACATTTCTCCACTAGAATCCAATGGAATTTTGAAATGAAGATATTTTTATTTCAAAATTATTTCAATTCAAATAAAAAATGCGTTACGGAACGATCTATAAAAGAATTGATAGCGTTTCATTCCTCAACTAAATTAGGAGTGCTTTTAAAGTCCACTTCTTCCCCATACTACGAGTGAAAGGGAAAATGTAAAGACTACCATTAAAGCAGCCCAAGCGAGACTTACTATATCCATGTGAATTATGTCCCTTATCTCTATGATAGAATTATTCCATTATTGCTCACTAATAATAGTAGAATGAATGGTCCAGAGTCAAAAAGGGATTCTGACCAAACACTATTGATGAACCAATCAAATAAAGCCATTTCAAAAATTCCTATATGATTTCTAATGAGAAAAGACTAAACACAAGTAAAATACACAATGACACTACAAAGGAATGTTACTAATGGAATGGAACGTACAGTAATAAAATAAGAGAGCCCTTTCCTTTTTTTCTTGCCCTTCAAAGTAAAAATAGATCAATTGCTATCTATTACATACTTTTATTTCCTATTTGATATAATGCGTACCCCTTCGCGATTGTCTAGCTGAAGGAGTTGGGAGATAGTATATTATACTCTTGACGAGGGGTTAAAAAAAATGATTTTTTTAACTTTTTCTTTTCTATAAAAAATCTATCCAATCTCAATCTAATAGTGATTGAATGCCTGAACACTCAGAGATTCTCGCGAGTCTATATATGTAGATTACAGTATAGAAAGGACTTTCCCTAACTAGTAGTTGAATTATCCCCCCGGCTATCCGATGTAATTCAAGACCCAATGAGTATACATTAGCAGTAGAAGGGAATCGGAAAGTCTTGCTTCGACCTTTATAATCTTTTTATATTCAAAGATTTCCAATCTTTTACAAAATTACCAGAACAGATGTTTAGAATCAACCAAATATCAACAGTCCCCTTATTCTATTTTGCTGGGGAAAATTAGGTTTAGTTATATCAGCAGAGCAGAATAAGATATTTCTATTCATTTGTTGATGAGGCGGCACCCGGATTTGAACTGGGGAAAAAGGATTTGCAGTCCCCCGCCTTACCACTCGGCCATGCCGCCAAAACGATACACAACAGGATAAAAAATTACCGTTGGATTACTAAACTTTAGTTTATTGTACTTGCATCCCCTTTTTCATCCTTTTTCTAAATAAATATAAAAAAATTATAAAAGAAACTCTTTTTCCCCTTTTGATTGTGTTTTATTTACCCCTTTGATTGATTGTATAGTATCTCAAAACACACAATGCCGAAAAAATTCCACTCACTTTTCAATTGAAAAATCAAATTCTATTTTGACTCAAAAAAGCTAAAATTTATGACAAACAGGAACCATTAACTATTCGTTGACTGAGAATTTGTGAATTATTCTTAGATTTGAATATAAAATTTGGTTTGCCTAATGACATAAGAAAATACAAATTGATACATCCTTAATTGATTCTTTTGAATCAAAAATCATTCTCCATTTCCATTATAACAAAAATTAGAAGTATATGTAAACCCCAGAACGGAAATTGTTACACAGATACCAAGTATTTAGAGTATGTTGCCTATAAATAAAGGGAATTCGTTGGAACAAAAAAAGGCCCGGCTGGGTATTGACCGGGCCAGGCCCAAAAGGCACCTCGAACAAAATAAAAGCAAGAAGGTCTTCTTTATTTATCTTTCTATTTGGATCTTTCGAGCATCTAAATGGAATTGCTAATTATATAATAACGATAAAGAATGTGAAAGAAATACTTTCTTTAATCCTTACTTGATGTGTAATGTAACATAGTAATTATCTTTTTCAATTGGGAGAGATGGCTGAGTGGACGAAAGCGGCGGATTGCTAATCCGTTGTACGAGTTATTCGTACCGAGGGTTCGAATCCCTCTCTTTCCGTTTCCGTTGATGACTTTCTATTTTTTTCTTTCAATTTTCGCAAACCCCCTTATTATTTTTTCCTAGTTAAACGTGTGGAATAGCTAAAATAAAATTGAAAGAAAATTGTAAAATCAAGCAAGAAAAACTAAATTTTTATTTTATTCTTCACGTCCTGGATTACGTCCTGGATCATTGGATAGGAATCCAAAGATGAAGAGAGAAACAAAGAATATTACTACTGTGTAAACGAAAAGTTTGAGAGTAAGCATTACACAACCTCCAAGATCATTTTTTGAAAAAGAAAAACGAGAAAAGATAATAGATCCTCCATTTTTATATCACATATCCTATTTTGACACCAAGAAATAAATTCTAGAAATAGAAAAGAATGTTCAGAAATTCAAATGAAGTTGAAATGAAATTTCAATTTGTAATATAATAAGAGTCTTTAATTACCACAAATCACTTTCATATCCATAATTAGCTATTGTAAGGGGCCCTAAGCTAATAAGGTATTTAACCATAAAAAGGATTAAAATCGGGAAATGCGGCGAGCCGGGTTTCTCGCGGCTATCCGATAATTTCAATGTTTGAATCGAAGGTTCATACTGTCAGACTTATTTGATCTTATCAATTGTTATAATTTTTATCGAATAAATCATGAATTTTCTAGGATAGTATTAAAGATCTTATCGAAAACTTACAGCAGCTTGCCAAACAAAGGCTAAAAGAAAAAAGAACAGGGGTATGACTGGCATAACATCTACGATTGGATTCAAAAAAGCATAGGCTTCGGGCAATTTGGCGAAGAAAAGACTACTCGGATAAAGGGCAGAATTAAGACAGATCAAACTAAAGATATTAAGCATAACAGACATTTTTTTCGTCGAGATAATTGCATTTTGATTGAGTTATTGATATAAGGAAAAATAAAGAAAGTAGGGTAGACAAAAAAATCCTTTTTTTTCCATTCAATCAAAAATCCTCCAATTCTCAAAGGAGAATAGAAGAAATCATACTTTCATACAATATCTTAATTGAATTATATGTAATGATCAATAAATTCAGTTGAATTCTAGATATACACATGTCAAAATCCTAGCACGAATCTATAATAGATTCTATAAAGAATAAAGATTTTCTATAGATAGTTTGGTCTGGAATTGACGAACACTTAATACCAATATTATTCTTTATTAGTATTAGTGTCCAATAAAAGTAGAAATGGGGCGTAGCCAAGCGGTAAGGCAACGGGTTTTGATCCCGCTATTCGGAGGTTCGAATCCTTCCGTCCCAGAGCATATCCGTTGTATCTGAATACTTCTTTTTTGTTCAACAAGGTTCTGTTTAAAGGTCTAATATTGGATAGAATATTATTCCTCTTTCTTTTTTAAATTTTGAATGATTCTTTTCGGAATCATATCTAAGTTTTTCACAAACTGAACTAAATCGAGTTCAAATGACATGCAAATGCAAAAGTAACTGATAACTGAAACCTTTTCTGATTCAGATAAAGATAAGATGAGACATAGATCACAGTTCCAGAAAGATTACTTAATCTCAGGCTAAACAAAATATGAAAATACATATAAAACGAGGAAGTGCTTAGCTTATAGGTATGTATTGTTATCCTATTTCAGTCACAATAGTCTTTCTATTTTTGTGAAAAATAATTAGCATCCCTAAAATATTAAAATTGAAATATTTAACAATAATATTTCTTTTTATTGTTCGATCTATTTAGCTTATTTGCTTTACATCATTGACAATTCCATTCGAAAATATTTTTCTTATGATAATAAAATGGAGTCTTTACTGCAAAACTTGATTCAAATAATGATGCAGAAGTAGGAAACTTTTTCAAGTAGCAAGATTTGTAATGATTCCTTATGGATTGAATCTTGGGGAAGTTGGAAATGGGTCAGTCTATCTTATTGAGTCACTTGAAGAGGCAGAGTCAAATATAATTTATTTATTCCTGTGATTTCTGTTAGTTATGTTATTTCTATATTTAGATTTCTGGATATTTCTGTTAGATATTTTTTTTAGATCGATATTTATAGAAAAATGTTCCATTCATACAAAAAAAGCCGGGGTCTTGCTAATATTTCTTCAGAAAAATCTTTATTATCTATGTAGATAGATAAGAAAAAATATAAATGACTATGTCTATGTACCGAGCGAACCAATGACTATTCATGATTCCATAATTGAATCAATTCCATACTGGTTCCAAATTAGAGGAATGTTATGGTAAAACTTCGTTTAAAACGATGTGGTAGAAAGCAACGTGCGACTTGAAGGACACGATCCGGCGTGGATTCTTATTCTTACATCCACCATTTTATATAGGAATGAAAGTGCTCTTGGCTCGACGTCGTTTGTTCTATTCTACTATAACCCCTCTTTTTTATTGGGTTGTAATGTAAATAGTGCATGATGGAGCTCGGGTAGAAAGTATTTATTAATTTCTCAGGAGCAACGATCTAGGGTTAATGCCAATCAATAAATTGGAACAACTTCGTAAGTATATCTTCGATATAGAAATCGAAAGGATCCGATTCGAGCAAATTTTCAATTAAAAAAATTTTTGTTGGAAGGGTTAAAACTTTTTCGATCCACAGTGTATCGCGCACGAATCAACCGTATGATTCTTTGATAGAAAGAAATCACAAAAGGGGTATGTTGCTACCATTTTGAAAGGATTAAGAAGCACCGAAGTAATGTCTAAACCCAATGATTTAAAACAAAGATAAAGGATCCCAGAACAAGGAAACACCACTTCAATTGTCTCACGGATCCGAATAAAGAATCAAAATAGATTTTAAACGAGACAAAAAAAGGGGGGGGTTAAAGACCACTCAATAAAAAAATATCTTAAAGATTTTTCTTTAAGATATTTGAGAATTATTGAACTTGAGTTATGAGTACAAATGATTTTTTTCAGGAAGCTAAAAAAATGACTATGAGTTAAATTATAGACTCATTTATTTTACGGATTCCTTTTCTATTTATTCTAATCTAATTTTATCCATAAACAAAACTTCTAATCATTTTTTTCTCGAGCCGTACGAAGAGAAAACTTCCTATACGGTTCTAGGGGGGGTTCTTTTTCATCTACATCTATCCCGATGAGCCGTCTACCGAATCGTTGCAATTGATGTTCGATCCCGAAGAGAAGGAAGAGATCTTCGGAAAGTGGGTTTTTATGATCCGATCAAGAATCAAACTTATTTAAACGTTCCCGCGATTCTCTATTTCCTTGAAAAAGGCGCTCAGCCTACAGGAACTGTTCAGGATATTTTAAAAAAAGCAGAGGTTTTTAAGGAACTTTACCCTAATCAAACGAAATACAATTAATTAAATTAAGGAAATAAAAACTAAGGGTAGGATAGTGATTTCTATATCATTTTGGATATCTTTTCTATACTATGTTTTTTTATTTCCTTCTTTTCTTGCTCTATTCATATTCATATCTATTTATCATTATTTTTTTAGAATATTTTGAAAACCCTATTTGATTGATCCTCACAAAATAAAAAATTTCTGGCATTACCTGCAATTGAGTG